GTTGATCTTTTATCTCTATCCTAATGAGCCGTTTATCGAATCGTTGCAATTGATGTTCGATCCCGAAGAGATCTTCGGAAAGTGGGTTTTTATGATCCAATAAAGAATCAAACCTATTTAAATGTTCCAGCTATTCTCTATTTCCTTGAACAAGGCGCTCAACCTACAGGAACCGTTCAAGATATTTCAAAAAAGGCAGGTGTTTTTATGTCACTTTGCCCTAATCAACAAACGGAATTCAATTAATAAAATAAAAAAAAAGAGGGGAAAGAGGGTGCGGATTCCTTGTATATCGAGTTTTAGAACTCTTCTTTTCTCTTTTTTTTTATCCCCTCCACTCTCTTGTTCTATTCATACCTTATTTTTCCTTATTTTTAAATTTGTTTTTTGTTGTTGACATAGAATGTTGTTTTCTATAACCACAAAAATAGATTTGGATCCATTTTCAAAAAAAAAATAGATAGAGTAAGGGTAGAAGAAATATATCTCTATATGATAGAAAAAGGTAAATTAACAATGACTAAATTAAGTAATTGGGCCTAAAAATACATTCCCCCGGATGGGGTTATCTATTTTTTTTTATCGTAAATAAATGAGATATAATATTTAAAATCGAATATAAAATGGAATACTTATATGATTTTTCATCCAATGACTATTCATCTATTGTATTTTCGTGTAAATAAAAGGGAAAAAAGATCTATGGAAAAATGGGGGTTCAATTCTATGTTGTTTAAGAGGAAGTTCGAATACGGGTGTAGCTTAAGTGAATCAATAGAGAATTTTGGTTCTATTGAAAATACCAGTGTAAGTGAAGACCAAATTTTAACGGATATGGATAAAAACATTTATAGTTGGAAAGATAGTGAAAACTCTAGTTACAGTAATGTTGATTATTCAGTCAATGTCAGCCGGAACATGCAGAATTTCCTATCTGATAAAACTTTTTTAGTTCGGGATATTAAAAAGAACGGTTATTCCATATATTTGGATATTGAAAATCAAATTTTGGAGATTGATAATGATCATTCTTTTCTAAGTGAACCAGAAAGTTTTTTTTCTAGTTATAAGAATTCTAACTATCTGAATAATGTGTGTAATTCTAATAATGATGATGATCATTACACATATGATACTCAATCTAGTTGGAATAATAACATTATTAGTTGCATTGAAAGTTATCTTTGTTCTCAAATCTTTATTGATAATTCCATTTTATATGATAGTGACAAATACAATGACAGTTACTTTTATAGTAACATTTGTGGTAAGGACAAAAATGGTAGTGAAAGCGAGAGTTCTAGTATAATAGCTGGAACTAACGAGAATACAAATGAGACTGATTTCATTAAAAGAGAAAGTTCTAGTGATCTCGATGAAACTCAAAAATACAAACATTTGTGGATTGAATGTGAAAATTGTTATGGATTAAATTATAAGAAATTTTTTCAATCAAAAATGAATATTTGTGAACACTGTGGATATCATTTGAAAATGAGCAGTTCAGATAGAATCGAACTTTCGATTGATTCGGGTACTTGGAATCCTATGGATGAAGACATGGTCTCTCTTGATCCCATTGAATTTCATTCGGAAGAGGAACCTTATAAAGATCGTATTGATTCTTATCAAATAAAGACGGGATTAGCCGAGGCTGTTCAAACAGGCATAGGTCAACTAAACGGCATTTCTGTAGCTGTTGGGATTATGGATTTTCAATTTATGGGGGGTAGTATGGGATCCGTAGTAGGTGAGAAAATCACCCGTTTGGTCGAATATGCTACCAATCAACTTTTACCCCTTATTCTCGTATGTGCGTCTGGAGGAGCACGTATGCAAGAAGGAAGTTTGAGCTTGATGCAAATGGCTAAAATTTCTTCTGCTTTATATGATTATCAAACAAATAAAAAGTTATTCTATGTATCAATCCTTACATCTCCTACTACAGGTGGGGTGACAGCTAGTTTTGGCATGTTGGGGGATATCATTATTGCCGAACCAAATGCTTACATTGCATTTGCAGGTAAAAGAGTAATTGAACAAACCTTGAATAAAGCAGTACCTGAGGGTTCACAAACAGCGGAATATTTATTCCAAAAGGGCTTATTTGATTCAATCGTACCGCGTAATCTTTTAAAGTGGGTTCTCAGTGAGTTATTTCAACTCCATGCTTTCTTTCCTTTTACTCAAAAAGAAAAAGAAAGCGGAGCCTAAAATTATTTTTGAATTCTTTTTTTTTAACTTCGAATAAATTATGGGACAAAAATAGAATTAGAACACACAAGAGAATAGTAATAAAACAATAGTAGAAGAATACTAAGAATAAAATAAATGGGTGGATTTCGCCTTCTATTTTTACAAGAAGAATATGTATGATAATCCACCCATTTATTTTATTTTACACTCCTTAGATTATTCGATACTATTTGTACTTTTGATTCTATTATTTATTAATAAATATAATTATTCTTTTTATATTATTGAATATTCTATAACTCATTATATATATATTCACTCGTATATACTTAGTATAAGTATAGACTATCTTTATAACAAAATAATATTATTATGAAATTAATAGAACAAAAATATTAATATAACAATAAAAATAGAATAAAAAAGGTAAAATAGTAAATCGAGGTACCCATTCTATGATAAACTTACCCTCCGTTTTTGTGCCTTTAGTGGGCCTAATATTTCCGGCAATTACAATGGCTTCTTTATTTCTTCATGTTCAAAAAAACAAGATTTTTTAGATTTGTCCCCACTGCTTCCATATCTAAAAAAAACAATATTTTTTTAGATATGGAAGCAGTTCGATGAATTACTCCTAAAAGTTTACATCAAAATATTGCTAGTTGATGAAAGTTACTTAGGAAACAAAGACAAAGTAAAATTCATTTGCTTGGGTTTTGTATTCTCCCTATTCGAATAAAATAGAACCGGATCTAATATGAGTTGGCGATCAGAACGTATATGGATAGAACTTATAACGGGGTCTAGAAAAACAAGCAATTTCTGTTGGGCCTTTATCCTTTTTTTAGGTTCATTGGGGTTCTTATTGGTTGGAACTTCAAGTTATCTTAGTAAGAATTTGTTATCTTTATTTCCGTCCCAGCAAATTCTTTTTTTTCCACAAGGGATCGTGATGTCTTTCTATGGAATCGCAGGCCTCTTTATTAGTTCTTATTTGTGGTGTACAATTGCGTGGAATGTGGGTAGTGGTTATGATCGATTCGATAGAAAAGAGGGAATAGTGTTTATTTTTCGTTGGGGATTTCCTGGAAAAAATCGTCGTATTTTTCTCCGATTCCTTCTGAAAGATATTCAGTCTATAAGACTAGAAGTTAAAGAGGGTATTTATACTCGCCGTGTTCTTTATATGGAAATTATAGGCCAGGGGGCCATTCCCTTGACTCGGATTGACGATAATTTGACTCCACTAGAAATGGAACAAAAAGCCGCGGAATTGGCCTATTTCTTACATGTACCTATTGAAGTATTTTGAAAAAAAAAATGAACTGAAAAGGAAATCCTTTCTTAGGGAAAAGCATTTTTTTTTTCAAAATATTTCGATTTTTATAGAAGGGACATTCTTTGTTTGGTTTCGAAATCCTACTTCATTATGCGAAAGTGTTCTTCGGTGTATTCATCAAAATAAAAAGGAGTAATTGCTTCGAATCTTATCAATTGATATCTTTTGAAACATTCTTTTTTTCTTCATTCTAATTGGTAGTGGATTCTTTCCTTTTCTTATCTTATCTTATTCTATTTCGGTCTTTCTGTATTCTGTCTAAATTCAGGGAAAGGACTAATTCCCGAATTGCAAATCAAAAAAATACGGGAATAGATTATGTATTTCTATTTAAATTCGATTTATATATTATAGATTAATATTTATATTATATGACTTGTAATATAACTTATGCTTGATAGAAAGATTATTATTATTCTAGTATTATAGGATTTGACGAGTGAGGTGAAGCTGAGTTCATTAAAGACGAAAAATGGCAAAAAAGAAAGCATTCACTCCCTCCCTATATCTTACATCTATAGTCTTTTTGCCCTGGTGCATCTCTTTCACATTTAAGAAAAGTCTGGAATCTTGGATTACCGATTGGTGGGATACTAGACAATCCGAAATTTTCTTGAATATCATTCAAGAAAAGAGTATTCTAAACAAATTCATAGAATTCCAGCAACTGGTTCTCTTGGACGAAATGCTAAAGGAATATCCGGAAACACGTCTACAAAACCTACGTACCGGAATTTACAAAGAAACCATACAATTGATCAAGACGCATAACGAAGATAGTATCAATACGATTTTACACTTCTCGACAAATATAATCTGTTTTGTTATTCTAAGTGGTTCCTCTATTCTAGGTAATCAAGAACTTATTATTCTTAATTTTTGGATTCAAGAATTCCTATATAACTTAAGTGACACAATAAAAGCTTTTTCTATTCTTTTATTAACCGATTTATGTATAGGATTCCATTCGACCCATGGTTGGGAACTAATGATTGGTTCTGTGTATAAAGATTTTGGGTTTGTTCAGAATGGTCAAATTATATCTGGTCTTGTTTCCACCTTTCCAGTCATTTTAGATACAATTATAAAATATTGGATTTTCCGCTATTTAAATCGCATATCTCCGTCACTTGTAGTGATTTATCATTCAATGAATGACTGAAAAGGGGATTGGCTGGTGCAATTATAAAGTTTGTTATTTTGTAAAAAAGTTAAACATACAAAAATTGATTCATTTTTTTCTCCCCCCGGGGGGGGGTCTTCTTATACTCTAAGGAAAATATTTTCAGTAAATAGCAAAATCGTGGATAGGAAACTATGCTAGTGACCTACCGAATCTTATTGTAGAAATTTTCAGGATCAGGGTTGGAACATGCAAACTAGAAATGTCTTTTCTTGGATAAGGGAACAGATTACTCTATCTATTTCCGTATCGCTCATGATATATATAATAACTCGAGCACCC